CAATAGGTTGATTGTTTCGCCCCTGTATCTTCCAAAAGGGAAAAATATTTCTGAGAGTTGTTTCATGGATTCGCAAGAGAGTACTTGGGTTCTCCCAATAAATAAAAAGTGTATCATGCCTGAATCTAACCGGGGTTCGCGGTGGTGGAGGAACCGGATCGGAAAAAAGAGGGATTCTAGTTGTAAGGTATCTAATAAAACCGTAGTTGGAATTGAGATCTCATTCAAAGAGAAAGATAGCAAATATCTGGAGTTTCTTTTTTTATCCTATACGGATGATATGATCCGCAAGGACCATGATTGGGAATTGTTTGATCGTCTTTCTCCGAGGAAGAAGCGAAACATACTCAACTTGAATTCGGGACAGCTATTCGAAGTCTTAGGGAAAGACTTGATTTGTTATCTCATGTCTGCTTTTCGTGAAAAAAGACCAATTGAAGGGGGGGGGTTCTTCAAACAACAAGGAGCTGAGGCAACTATTCAATCAAATTATATTGAGCATGTTTCCCATCTCTTCTCGAGAAACAAGTGGGATATTTCTTTGCAAAATTGTGCTCAATTTCATATGTGGCAATTCCACCAAGATCTCTTCGTTAGTTGGGGAAAGAATCAGCACGAATCGGATTTTTTGAGGAACGTATCGAGAGAGAATTTGATTTGGTTAGACAATGTGTGGTTGGTAAACAAGGATCGGTTTTTTAGCAAGGTACGGAATGCATTGTCAAATATTCAAAAAGAAAGATCGATTCTTTGGGATCCTTCCTTTCTTCAAACGGAAGGAACAGAGATAGAATCAGATCGATTCCCGAAATGCCTTTTTGGATCTTCCTCAATGTCCCGGCTATTCACGGAACGTGAGAAGCAGATGAATAATCATCTGCTTCCGGAAGAAATCGAAGAATTTCTTGGGAATCCTACAAGATCAATTCGTTCTTTTTTCTCTGACAGATGGTCAGAACTTCATCTGGGTTCGAATCCTACTGAGAGGTCCACTAGAGATCAGAAATTTTTGAAGAAAAAACAGGATGTTTCTTTTGTTCTTTCCAGGCGATCGGAAAATAAAGAAATGGTTGATATATTCAAGATAATTACGTATTTACAAAATACCGTCTCAATTCATCCTATTTCATCAGATCCGGGATCTGATATGGTTCCGAAGGATGCACCGGATATGGACAGTTCCAATAAGATTTCATTCTTGAACAAAAATCCATTTTTTTATTTATTTCATCTATTCCATGGCCGGAACAAGGGGGGATACACGTTACACCATGATTTTGAATCAGAAGAGAGATTTCAAGAAATGGCAGATCTATTCACTCTATCAATAACCGGGCCGGATCTGGTGTATCATAGGAGATTTGCCTTTTCTATTGATTCCTACGGGTTAGATCAAAAAAAATTCTTGAATAAGGTATTCAACTCCAGAGATGAATCGAAAAAGAAATCTTTATTGATTCTACCTCCTCTTTTTTATGAAGAGAATGAATCTTTTTATCGAAGGATCAGAAAAAAATTGGTCCGGATCTACTGCGGGAATTATTTGGAAGATCCAAAAATAAAAACGGCGGTATTTGCTAGCAACAACATAATGGAGGCAGTCAATCAATATAGATTGATCCGAAATCTGATGCAAATCCAATATAACACCTATGGGTACATAAGAAGTGTATCGAATCGATTCTTTTTAATGAATAGATCCGATCGCAACTTCGAATATGAAATTCAAAGGGATCAAATAGGAAATGATACTCTGAATCATATAACTATAATGAAATATATGATCAACCAATATTTATCGAATTTGAAAAAGAGTCAGAAGAAATGGTTTGATCCTCTTATTTCTCGAACCGAGAGATCCATGAATCGGGATCCTGATGCATACAGATACAAATGGTCCAATGGGAGCAAGAATTTTCAGGAACATTTCATTTCTGACCAGAAGAACCATTTTCAAGTAGTGTTCGATCGATTACGTATTAATCAATATTCGATTGATTGGTCCGAGGCTATCGACAAACAAGATTTGTTTAAGTCACTTCGTTTCTTTTTGTCCAAGTCACTTCCCTTTTTGTCCAAGTCACTTCCCCTTTTCTTTGTGAGTATCGGGAATATTCCCATTCATAGGTCCGAGATCCACATCTATGAATTGAAAGGTCCGAATGATCAACTCTGCAATCAGTTGTTAGAATCAATAGATGTTCAAATCGTTCATTTGAATAAATTGAAACCCTTCTTATTAGATGATCATGATACTTCCCAAAGACCGAAATTCTTGATCAATGGAGAAACGATATTACCATTTTTGTTCAAAAAGATACCAAAGTGGATGATTGACTCATTCCATACTAGAAATAATCGCAGGAAATCCTTTGATAATACGGATTCCTATTTCTCAATGATATCCCACGATCGAGACAATTGGCTGAATCCCGTGAAACCATTTCATAGAAGTTCATTGATATCTTCTTTTTATAAAGCAAATCGACTTCGATTCTTGAATGATCCACATCACTTCTGGTTCTATTGTAACAAAAGATTCCCTTTTTATGTGGAAAAGACCCGTATCAATAATTATGATCTTACATATGGACAATTTATCAATATCTTGTTCATTCGCAACAAAATATTTTCTTTGTGCGTCGGTAAAAAAAAACATATTTTTTTGGAGAGAGAGACTATTTCACCAATTGAGTCACTGGTATCTGACATATTCATACCTAACGATTTTCCACAAACACAAAGTGGTGACGAAACGTATAACTTGTACAAATATTTCCATTTTCCAATTCGATCCGATCCATTCGTTCGTAGAGCTATTTACTCGATCGCAGACATTTCTGCAACACCTCTAAGAGAGGAACAAATGGTCAATTTTGAAAGAACTTATTGTCAGCCTCTTTCAGATATGAATTTATCTGATTCAGAAGGGAAGAACTTGTATCAGTATCTCAGTTTCAATTCAAATATGAGTTTGATTCACACTCCATATTCTGAGAAATATTTACCATCTGGAAAGAGGAAAAAACGGAGTCTTTGTCTAAAGAAATGCGTTGAGAAAGGGCAGATGTATAGAACCTTTCAACGAGATAGTGCTTTTTCAAATCTCTCAAAATGGAATCTGTTCCAAACATATATGCCATGGTTCCTTACTTCGACAGGGTGCAAATATCTAAATTTCACCCTTTTAGATACTTTTTCAGACCCATTGCCGATACTAAGTAGTAGTCAAAAATTTGTATCCCTTTTTCATGATATTATGCATGGATCAGATATACCATGGCCAATTGATCAGAAGATTCTTCCACAATGGACTCTGATAAGTGAGATTTCGAGTAAGTGTTTACAGAATCTTCTTCTGTCCAAAGAAATGATTCATCGAAATAATGAGTCACCCGTTCCATTGATATGGACATCAAAAAATGCTCGGGAGTTCCTCTATTCAATCCTTTTCCTTCTTCTTGTTGCTGGATATCTCGTTCGTATACATCTTCTCTTCGTTTCCCGAGCCTCTAGTGAGTTACAGACAGAGTTAGAAAAGATCAAGTCTTTGATGATTCCATCATACATGATTGAGTTGCGAAAACTTCTGGATAGGTATCCTACATCTGAACTGAATTCTTTCTGGTTAAAGAATCTCTTTCTAGTTGCTCTGGAAGAAATACGGGGTTCCGCTTATGGGGTCAAATCAATACGTTCTAAGAAGAAATATTTGAATATCAACCTCATTGATCTCATAAGTATCATACCAAATCCCATCAATCGAATCACTTTTTCGAGAAATACGATACATCTAAGTCGTACAAGTAAAGAGATCTATTCATTGATAAGAAAAAGAAAGAACGCGAACGATGATTGGATTGATGATAGAATAGAATCCTGGGTCGCGAACAATGATTCGATTGATGATGAAGAAAGAGAATTCTTGGTTCAGTTCTCCACCTTAACGACAGAAAAAAGGATTGATCAAATTCTATTGAGTCTGACTCATAGTGATCATTTATCAAAGAATGACTCTGGTTATCAAATGATTGAACAACCGGGATCAATTTACTTACGATACTTAGTTGACATTCATAAAAAGTATCTAATGAATTATGAGTTCAATAGATCCTGTTTAGCAGAAAGACGGATATTCCTTGCTCATTATCAGACAATCACTTATTCACAAACCTCGTGTGGGGCTAATAGTTTTAATTTCCCATCTCACGGAAAACCCTTTTCGCTCCGCTTAGCCCTATCCCCTTCTAGGGGTATTTTAGTGATAGGTTCTATAGGAACTGGACGATCCTATTTGGTCAAATACCTAGCGACAAACTCCTATGTTCCTTTCATTACGGTATTTCCAAACAAGTTCCTGTATGATAAGTCTAAAGGTTATCCTATTGACGATATCGATTTTGATGATAGTGACGATATCGATATTGATGATAGTGACGATATTGATGATGACCTTGATATGGAGCTGCTAACTATGACGAATGTGCTAACTATTATGGATATGACGCCAAAAATAGACCGATTTGATATCACCCTTCAATTCGAATTAGCAAAAGCAATGTCTCCTTGCATAATATGGATTCCAAACATTCATGATCTGTATGTGAATGAGTCGAATTACTTATCCCTCGGTCTATTAGAGAACTATCTCTCCAGGGATTGTGAAAGATGTTCCACTAGAAATATTCTTGTTATTGCTTCGACTCATATTCCCCAAAAAGTGGATCCCGCTCTAATAGCTCCGAATAAATTAAATACATGTATTAAGATACGAAGGCTTCTTATTCCACAACAACGAAAGCACTTTTTCATTCTTTCCTATACTAGAGGATTTCACTTGGAAAAGAAAATGTTCCATACTAACGGATTCGGGTCCATAACCATGGGTTTCAATGCACGAGATCTTGTAGCACTTATCAATGAGGTCCTATCAATTAGTATTACACAGAAGAAATCAATTATAGAAACTAATACAATTAGATCAGCTCTTCATAGACAAA